TCCTCTTCATCCTCTCCAGGATACTCTCCATCACCCTCTCCAGCATACGCTCCATCAGACCCATAGAAGGGAAATCCCAATTCATTGGGAATGTCGATACAATCCAATAGAAAGTCCAAAGGGCTCCATATTCTAGGAGCCCAAACTATGTTAGTGACGAACTCCTGTTCCGGGTCGAGGACTCCTTCGCAGTCTTCCAACCCCAATTCGGATCCTTGATAGAGAAATTCCGCATCAAGGATAGAAAAATATCCATTTTGCATCATATCTAAGGGATTCCTTGGTTCGGGCCGAAGAAGCAATGTCGCTCGATCATTATCAAACTGACTGCAATCCTTTTCTGTCCGTGAGTCTCCCACCAGAGCGCCTTCTACTTCTAATAGGCCATGAACTAGATCAGAATCATCCTCAGCGGGTCTATAAGAAGTGATCCCAGTTTCGGGTCCGCAAAGAGTTTGAGCGACCGATCCGGCAGAACAACTCAAAAGATAAAGAAGTATCGTTAATTTCTTCATGCTCGTTCCAAGTTCGAAGTACCATTTGTACAAATAAGAATGCCCTTTCTTCCATGAGTTCTTCTTGATATAGATAGATATAGGATCTATGAGGCAATTACTTAGAAGTACATTTTGTGCTACAGCCCTTCCTATCTGATAGAAAAGGATCCTCCGATCCTGAGACGATCTTACCCGGGATTGAAAATCCCAAGTTTGTCTATGAAGAGCAGATAGAATTGTATTAGTGTCTATAATTGATTTCTTCTGTGTAATACTAATCGATAGGGCCTCGTTGGTAAGTGCTGCAAGATCTCGTGCACTGGAACCCATGGTTATGTACCCGAATCTATTAGTATGAAACATTTGATTTTCCAAGCGAAATCCCCTAGTATATGAAAGAGTGAGAAAGTGCTTTCGTTGGTGTGGAATAGGAAGCCTTCGTATCTTAATGCACGTATTTAATTTATTCGGACCTATTAGAGTGGGATCCACCTTTTGGGGAATATGAGTCGAAGCAATAACAAGAAGATTTTTAGTGGAACATCTTTCACAACCCCCGGAGAGATGGTTCACTAATAGACCGAGGGATAAGCAATCCGACTCCCACCAACGCAGATTATGAATGTTTGGCATCCATATTATGCAAGGAGACATTGCTTTTGCTAATTCGAATTGAAGGTTGGTATAAGATGGGGGGTCTAGTACCTCCGGCACCCCCTCCCAAGCTATCATTTCCCACCCAGTTAACCCTTCCAGCCTATGAGTCATATGCCTATCAATCTCCCTATCATCAATCTCCCTATCATCAATCTCCCTATCATCAATCTGACTCTCATCAATCTGACTCTTATCAATCTCACTCTCATCACGATTCAGATGCTCCCCACGAGCCCAAAGATCAATATCCTCAATCTCCCCACGAGCCCAAAGATCAATATCCTCAATAAAACTATCACCAATACCATTTCCCACACGACCAAGACTACGAAGAATGTTAAGAATGCTAGCCACAAGGCCCTGAATAATAAAATCAAACTCAGGCTCCTCCTCCTCACCAAAACCAAGAGGCTCAGAAGGAGAAGGAGGAGGACCATACTCAAAAGAACTATTAGCATCCTTAGAAATATTAAAATTAAAATCCTCCTCCTCATCGTCAACATAATCATCATCATCATCATCATCATCATCATCATCATCATCATCTGTCCGTAGATACCGTAATGAAAGGAACATAAGAGTTTGTCGCTAGGTATTTGACCAAATAGGATCGTCCAGTTCCTCTAGAACCTATCACTAAAATACCACTGGCGGGGGGTAAGGCTAAGCGGAGCGAAAAGGGTTTTCCAGGAGATGGGAAATCAAAACTATACGGGGTTTGTGAATAAGTGATTGTCTGATAATGAGCAAGGAATATCCGTCTTTCCGCTAAACAGGATGTATTGCACTCATAATTCATTAGAGACTTTTTATGAATGTCAACTAAGTCCCGTAAGTAATTTGCTCCCGGTTGTTCAATCGTTTGATAACCAGAGTCATTCTTTGAGAAATGATCACTATGAGTCAGACTCCATAGAATTTGATCAATCTCAATCCTTTTGTCTGTCGTTAAGGTGCAGAACTGAACCAAGAATTCTCTTTCTTCATCATCAATCCACTCACTTCTTGCGACCCAGGATTCTACTTGATCATCAGCCCAACCCCCGTTCATAACCCCATCCCTGTCCACACCCCCAGCCCGGTCCACAACCCTATCCCTGTCCACAACCCCATCCCTGTCCACAACCCCAGCCCGGTCCACAACCCCATCCCCGTCCACAACCCCATCCTCTTTCACTTTTCTTATCTTCACTTTTCTTATCAATGAATAGATCTCTTTACTTGTATGACTTAGATGGCTCGTATTTCTCGAAAAAGCGATTCGACCGATGGGATTTGGTATCTTACTTATGAGATCGATGATATCGCTATCGACGAGATTGATATACAAATTAGGTATAGATAGC